AACAAGCCATCTATGGATATTATCAGGAGGTTCATCCAATATAATTCCCTTTTCGATACACAAGGATCAAGATCAAATGAACGTTCATTCTCTTTCTGTCGAACAAAGATATATTTCTAGCCCTTCAGTAAATAATGATCACGTTAAACAAAAATTCTTTAGTTCAGATTTTTCAGGTAAAAAGGAAGGTAGGATTCCTGATTATTTAGAACTTAATCGAGTCATATGTACTAGCTATTGTAATCTCATATCTTCGGCTATTATCCATGGGAATTCTGATTTATTGGCAAAGAGGCGAAGAAATAGATTCATCATCCCATTCCAATCGATTCAAGAACGAGAGAAAGAACTAATGCCCCACTCCAGTATTTCACTTGAAATACCCATAAATGGTATTTTCCGTAGAAATAGTATTTTTGCTTTTTTCGACGATCCCCAATACCGAAGAAAGAGTTCAGGAATTACTAAATATGGGACTATAGGGGTGCATTCAATTGTCAAAAAAGAAGATTTGATTGAGTATCAAGGAGTCAAAGAATTTAAGCCAAAATACCAAATGAAAGTAGATCACTTTTTTTTCATTCCAGAGGAAGTGTATATTTTCCCCGAATCTTCTTCCCTAATGGTACGGAATAATAGTATCATTGGAGGAGATACACAAATTACTTTAAATACAAGAAGTCGAGTAGGCGGATTGGTCCGAGTGGAGAAAAAAAAAAAAAAAATAGAACTTAAAATCTTTTCTGGAGATATCCATTTTCCGGGAGAGGCAGATAAGATATCCCGACACAGTGGTATCTTGATACCACCAGGAACGGTAAAAACAAAGTCTAAGGATTCCTTAGAAGTGAAAAGTTGGATATATGTCCAACTTTTCACACCTACCAAGAAAAAGTATTTTGTTTTTGTTCGCCCAGTAGTCATATTCGAAATAGCGGATGGTATAAATTTAGAAAGACTTCTCCTCCAAGCCCCATTGCAGGAAAAGGATAATCTGAAGCTTCGAGTTGTCAATTATATTCTTTATGGAAATGGTAAACCACGTCAGGGAATTTCTGACACAAGTATTCAACTAGTTCGGACTTGTTTAGTCTTGAATTGGGATCAAGACAAAAAAAATTCTTTTATCGAGGGGGCCCAAGCTTCTGTTGTTGAAGTAAATACAAAGGGTCTGATTCGTGATTTTCTAAGAATCAACTTAATGAAATCCCCTATTTCATATATCAGCAGAAAAAGGAATGATCCATCAGGGTCAGGATTGGTCTCTGATAATGGGTTAGATCGTCCCAATATTAATCCATTTTCTTCCGTTTATTCCAAGGCAAGATCACTTAAAAAAAATCAAGGAACTCTTAGTACGTTGTTGAATAGAAATAACGAATGTCAATCGTTGATGATTTTGTCATCATCTAATTGTTTTCGAACGGATCTATTCAATGGTGTAAATTCTCACAATGTAATAAAAGAAACAATTAAAGGAAATCCTATAATTCCACTTAGGAATTGGTTGGGCCCCTTAGGAATAGCCCTTCAATTTGCGAATTTTTATTCATTTTACCATTTCATAACTCATAATCCGATTTCCGTAACTAAATATCTGAAACTTAACAATTTAAAACAGACTTTTCAAGTATTTAAATATTATTTAATGGATGAAAAGGAGAGAATTGTTAATCCCGATCCATGCAGTAAGAGTGTTTTGAATCCATTCAATTTGAAGTGGTATATTCGCCGTCCTAATTATTATCATAATTCTCATAATTATTATCATAATTCTTGTGAAGAAAGATTGACAATAATTAGCCCGGGGCAGTTTATTTGTGAAAATATATATATGGCCAAAAACGGACCACACCTAAAATCGGGCCAAGTTATAATTGTTTACGTTGACTATGTAGTAATAAGATCGGCTAATCCTTATTTGGCCACTCCGGGGGCAACTGTTCACGGCCATTATGGAGAAATCCTTTATGAAGGAGATACGTTAGTTACATTTATATATGAAAAATCGAGATCTGGTGATATAACACAGGGTCTTCCAAAAGTGGAACAAGTGTTAGAAGTGCGTTCAATTGATTCAATATCAATAAACTTAGAAAAGAGAGTTGAGAGTTGGAAGGGGTGTATAACAAGAATTCTTGGAATTCCTTGGGGATTCTTGATTGGTGCTGAGTTAACTATAGCGCAAAGTCGTATCTCTTTGGTTAATAAGATCCAAAAGGTTTATCGATCCCAGGGGGTGCAGATCCATAATAGGCATATCGAAATTATTGTACGTCAAATAACATCAAAAGTCTTAGTTTCAGACGATGGAATGTCTAATGTTTTTTTACCCGGAGAACTTATTGGATTATTGCGAGCGGAACGAACAGGACGCGCTTTGGAGGAAGCGATCTGTTACCGAGCCATATTATTGGGAATAACAAGAGCATCTTTGAATACTCAAAGTTTCATATCCGAGGCGAGTTTTCAAGAAACTGCTCGCGTTTTAGCAAAAGCCGCTCTCCGCGGTCGTATTGATTGGTTGAAAGGCCTGAAAGAAAACGTTGTTCTAGGTGGTAGGATACCCGTCGGTACCGGATTCAAAAGATTAGTGCACCGCGCAAAGCAACATAAGAGTATTGCTTTGAAAATCAAAAAGAAGAATTTATTCGAGGGGGAAAGGAGAGATATCTTGTTCCACCACCGAGAATTATTTGATTCGTGCATTTCAAAAATTTCTATGATCCAGCAGAACAATCATTTATAGGATTTAATGATTCCTAAGAGGGGATTTATCCTTTTAACTATCGATTGTCTTGTGATTTGTTAGATGGGATTTGTGTTAATAATAATAAAGAAATAAAGATAATATGGAATAGACAGACATTAATCGCTTCGTTCGTATATCAATGTCCAATTTCCGGGAAAAGGGAAAGTTCCGTCGGAACAATTATTTATTTCAGGGTACCCCGTTCTTTTTTTTTTTTTAAAAAAAAAAAGAGAGGGAGAAAGTGTGGGGAGAAATGAGAAGAAGATATTGGAACATTAATTTGGAGGAGATGCTGGAAGCAGGAGTTCATTTTGGTCATGGGACTAGAAAATGGGATCCAAGAATGGCACCTTATATTTCTGCAAAGCGTAAAGGTATTCATATTACAAATCTTACTCGAACTGCTCGTTTTTTATCAGAAGCCTGTGATTTAGTTTTTGATGCAGCAAGTAGCCGAAAACAATTCTTAATTGTTGGTACCAAAAAGAAAGCAGCTGATTCAGTAGCGCGAGCTGCAATAAGGGCTCGGTGTCATTATGTTAATAAAAAATGGCTCGGCGGTATTTTAACGAATTGGTCCACTACAGAAACGAGACTTCAAAAGTTCAGGGACTTGAGAATGGAACAAAAAACAGGAAGACTAAACCGCCTTCCGAAGGGGGATGCGGCTCGATTGAAGAGACAGTTATCTGACTTGAAAACATATCTGGGGGGGATTAAATATATGACGGGGTTACCCGATATTGTAATAATTCTTGATCAGCAAGAAGAATATACGGCTCTTCGAGAATGTCTCACTTTGGGAATTCCAACGATTTGTTTAATTGATACAAACAGTGACCCGGATCTGGCAGATATTTCGATTCCAGCGAATGATGACGCTATTGCTTCAATCCGATTAATTCTTAACAAATTAATATTTGCAATTTGTGAGGGTCGTTCTAGTTATATACGAAATCCCTGATTAATTATAAGATAAATAAATATAATAATAAAGATAAATAAATATAATAATAAGATAAATAAATAATTTTGCGAACTATATGAATTTATGGAATTGGTTCTTATTTCTGAATCGCACAAAAACAAAAGAGATAAAAAGAACTGGGGATATTCTGTGATTAGTTGTTATTCAAAATAGAAAATAAAAATGGACAACGTTAAAACGTTAAAAAAAAAGATAGTTGAATCAAAATAATTCCTTTTTTTTCATTCAGAGGACAATATGAATGTTCTATCATGTTCCATCAACACATTAAAGGGGCTATATGATGTATCCGGTGTGGAAGTAGGCCAGCATTTCTATTGGAAAATAGGGGGGTTTCAAGTCCATGCTCAAGTACTTATTACGTCTTGGGTTGTAATTGCTATTTTATTAGGGTCATCTATTGTAGCTGTTCGGAATCCACAAACCATTCCGACTAATGGCCAGAATTTCTTTGAATATGTCCTTGAATTCATTCGAGACGTGAGCAAAACTCAGATTGGAGAGGAATATGGTCCATGGGTTCCTTTTATTGGAACTCTCTTTCTATTTATTTTTGTTTCTAATTGGTCTGGGGCCCTTTTACCTTGGAAAATCATAGAGTTACCTCATGGAGAGTTAGCTGCACCTACGAATGATATAAATACTACTGTGGCTTTAGCTTTACTTACGTCAGTAGCCTATTTTTATGCCGGCCTTAGCAAAAAAGGATTAGGTTATTTTGGTAAATACATTCAACCAACTCCGATCCTTTTACCCATTAACGTTTTAGAAGATTTCACAAAACCCTTATCACTTAGCTTTCGACTTTTCGGAAATATATTAGCGGATGAATTAGTAGTTGTTGTTCTTGTTTCTTTAGTGCCTTTAGTGGTTCCTATACCTGTAATGTTTCTTGGATTATTTACAAGCGGTATTCAAGCTCTTATTTTTGCAACTTTAGCTGCGGCTTATATAGGTGAATCCATGGAGGGGCATCATTGACTAATTTTCGAAATAGTTTTTAGAGAATCGCCTTGGTGAACATAAATAGAAACATACCTAGACAAAGGGGTCTATACGATCTCGAGGACTAGTAAAAAAGATTACGATATTCGAGAATTGTAAAAAAAAAGGAAAGAGATCTAAAAGATCTTTTTCCTAAACTTCATTTTACCAATTTAGCCCCCCTTCCAATTCAATGAATATTCTCTTTAGAGTGATAGTGTCTTGATTGTTTTATTCGTTCAATTCCAATTTTAGGAGTCATAATCCGAATAAGAATTCTTTATTTGAATTTGATTTGTTTACAATATGATTTGATTTGTTTACAATATGCGATTAGACTTTTCTAGAGCCATTCCCATTTCAGTCGGGTTTTTTATTCAATTCAACGATTGACCAAAACAAAATATTGAATATTAATAAATAATCAATTACATCAACTTAGATCACTTATATTTTTATACAATGATTTACAATGATTCAGCCTAAGGAATTCGTCCGTTTAGTGTCCATTTAGATTGATTCTATCCATCTGAGATAATGATAAATAAAAGGAAGAGAAAAGGTTACAGATTACAAAAAAAAAATGGGTTGTTTAGCAGAGCGGGATCAAACTAGGTGTAGGGAAATATATAATGGCTATAAGCCAACTTTCCTGTGTAGATGTTTTGAAAAATGATTTTATAATCCGATTGAATCTAAGATACGAAACGAATAGTTGGTTTACGTTATGGACGAAAGACATGTATATGGAATATTAGGCATTAACTAATTATATATTAGTATTAGTTAGTTATATATTAGTATTAGTTAAAAGATATATCTAATCGTTCCATATTACTGGGAGTTTAGATCGAGATTCCAATAAAAGTCCTTCTTTTCGGTTGTAAAACTGTAATTGTGAATTGAATATTGAATAAAGAAATTCAATCCCGAAAGGGAGCGAAGAGTTTGAATTCAAAGAATGGCTCGGAATAAAGAAAGAAATGAAAAAACAAAAGGTTGTATGAATTCACAAAAACGCAATGGGCAGAAACTCAAAATAAAAAATAAATATCAGATATCGAAGTAATTCTAATGATTTAATAATATTATTTATTACTTCAATTTGAAATTTTGAGTTGTTTCGACTGTATGAAAATCTTATCGCTGAAATAATTAAGTCATAGTTTATTGGTTGATTGTATCATTAACCATTTCTTTATTTTGTTGCGAGGAATTTATTATGAATCCATTGATTTCTGCCGCTTCCGTTATTGCTGCTGGGTTGGCCGTTGGGCTTGCTTCTATTGGACCTGGGGTTGGTCAAGGTACTGCTGCAGGCCAGGCTGTAGAAGGTATTGCGAGACAGCCCGAGGCGGAGGGAAAAATACGAGGTACTTTATTACTTAGTCTGGCTTTTATGGAAGCTTTAACAATTTATGGATTGGTTGTTGCATTAGCACTTTTATTTGCGAATCCTTTTGTTTAATCCTAAAAATATGTATTTTTTTTTTTTTTATTGACTTGTGCTTGATGCTTGCTTTTTTAAATTATATCAAGATTTAACTCTTTATTTATTTTTTTTTATTTATTTTTAGTGGGACAATTATGGTATGGGAAGGACTGATTTGAGAATGAGGAAGTAGTATACGAACGAACTCGCTTTCTTCCTTCCCCCTTCTTAGTCCAATCAAAACCTTTTTTAGGAAGTGTTGCAGGACAAATAAAAATTCGCAATTAACACGAGACCTAGTACCAAATTATAATAAATATTATTCTTATTAGAAATTCTAAACTTCTAATTACCGAAAATAAAAATTCGCAATTAACACGAGACCTAGTACCAAATTATAATAAATATTATTCTTATTAGAAATATTATTCTTATTAGAAATTCTAAACTTCTAATTACCGAAAAAAGGTAAGTAAATGAATAGAATACAGATAAATGCATAAAAGAACAATAATATAGAAAATATCAATATAAATATGTATATAGAAAAATAGAAATATATAGAATAAAAAAGATAATTTAATTAATCTGTCTATATCTATAAAATAAGAGGAGATCCATATGAAAACTATAACCGACTCTTTCGTTTCTTTTGGTCACTGGCCATCCGCCGGGAGCTTCGGGTTTAATACCGATATTTTAGCAACAAATCTAATAAATCTAAGTGTAGTTCTTGGTGTATTGATTTTTTTTGGAAAGGGAGTGTGTGCGAGTTGTTTATTTCAAGAATACGCTGGATTGAACCAGATGACCTCTTTTTTTTTTCGGTTTAACTAGGAAAGAAAAGGTGCATGGTCCTGCGAATTACTTCTGAATAAATTAATAAGAAAATCGTTAAGAACCATAGCATTTCGCGGTTCATTGGTAAATAGACTTTGATTCTCTATCAACCAATAACGTGGGGCCATTAATTTAATATGGTTAAAGCTAAACTGTTTGAAGTCCGGATGCAGCAAAGTACTCTTTCTACTACTATGTTAATAGATAAATGGGTTCAAAATTAAAAAAATGAAAAATGAATAGTTGGAAATTGTTTTCGATAGAGAACACTCATGTCGAAAAAAAATGATTTGAACCCTCCCTTTTTTTTTTCGAAAAACGGGGATCTCCCCCATTCTTATCCAATGCTGAATCGATAACCTATGCATAAAGTAAATTCTTTGGATTGGAAGAAAAGAAAAAAAAAAAGAAACAACTTTACTGACAATTATAATTATGTAGTTGACTGAGAATTATTTAGTTGGTCAGAAGAGTCCTCCGAGTATTCCGATCTTGGGTTAGTGA